GAAACAATTTGAAAGAACCGAGTCGACCACTAGAACTCCTAGTCTTAGAGCCAGAAAAAGATAGGTTTACTCTTTCTTCACTTGAATTCAAATCCCCATCCGAACTCAAAAGCGGATTGGTCTTTTGTTGGAAAAATCCAAGAATCCGAAGTGAATTCTCGTGTCGTAAGAAAAAAATAATAATCTGGGAAGAATAAATTTTTTTATTGAACGTGTTGATTCATATTTATTTTGACTACTTTCTCATATTTTATCATATTCTATTCATTCATTTTTATTCGACCTTCCCGGAGTTCATTCTCCGGGCAACTCCGTTTAACCGGTGGATTCCTTCCAACTTACTTCTTTTATGATCTCATTGGAAATCATATAAAGACAATTCCTATTTGAGATAGCTATTTGTGCAAGTATTTTACGATTAAGAATCAACTGTCTCTTGTACAGATCATTTATTAACCTACTATAACTATAGCATACCCCCTTTTCACGAATTGCTGCATTTATTCGAGTGATCCACAAACGACGAAAATTTATTTTTTGCTTATCCCTATCGCGATGAGCCGAAACCAAAGCTCTTATTTTTTGTTGAGTAATAGTTCGAGTAAGTCTTGAATGAGCCCCCCGAAAGCTTGATGCAAATAAACGAATTTTTGTTCTACGTCTCCGAGCGATATATCCCCGTCTAATTCTGGTCATTGAATAAATGAAACTTTAACGAATAACTAATAGATTTCCTTTCTTTCAGTTATTCTTTTGGCCCTTTCCTAGTATATTAATAACAAAACGGATTTTTCCAATGTATAAACTAAAAATTCCAATGGCTTTGGCTACTATAACCTTCCCAACCACGATTTTTTTCTAGGCATTTCACCTCGAAATACGATATACTAGGTATTAAAAAAAAAAATAGCATGATAAATAAATAGTGGATTCCATCGTTTCTATGGTTACTTCTTAAACGGTGAGGTCTTTTCTATACACCGGAGCCTTTACTTCATTTAATCAATGTTATTGCTAACTTGTATAGTTCACATTCTTTGGCTCTACCCATAAATTATCCAGTAATAGGTCTTTCACAACGAGCTCTACCTATACAGTAACGGTATTTAATTATGAAAGTTGGCTGGGTAGCTGACCCTGTTAGTCCGTTCTTGCAAGAGGGGTCTATGTTAACTAAGATTTCCTCCGCTTAATGGATAACCATTTGCTACCAATGGAGAATTGCTTCTCATCTTGAATTGAGGTGAGTGGTTTTACACCAATAGAAACCATAAATTTCATACAAAATAAAAGGAATATGATCAATTTTATTATCTTTTTAGATAATAAAAAAGAAATGTAGTTCATTTTTCCGTTCTATCCTATTTGATCATTTATATTTGAACATTGTTCTCTTTCCTTTGTTCTAGTTCATGATCTGAACGAGTCGCACATACACCCTAGTACATGTTCCTCGACGCTGAGGGCATCCCCGAAGTGCGGGGGATTTTGTGACATTTCTAATTGGCTGTCTTGTATTTCTAATAAGTTGTTTAATCGTTGGCATGTTGAATCATATACATAATGGGCTGGTTTAGATCGATCCTAACCGTATGATTATGAATTACTTTTATTCAATAGAATAGGAAATAAAAATCATTCATCATAGAATATTAAAATGAAACTCGGCAGGGTTAATTTTAAATTACGAATTGACGAGAAATCCAGGCTATTGTCATTCAACCGCTACAAGATCAACAATTCCATAAGCTTGGGCCTCTGTTGCTGACATAAAAACATCTCTTTCCATGTCTTCGGATACAACCCATAAGGGTTTGCCCGTTCTTTGTACATAAACCCTTGTCAGGGTTTCACGTAGTTTCAGCAGTTCTCCCACTTCCAGGATGAATTCTCCCGTTGCTACTTCAGAAAAAGAACCAGCAGGTTGATGGATCATTACCCTGATGATATAAGATAATAAAAGGTTTCTCTAGATGAGGGGAAGATAAAAGAAAGATAAAAGAATAACAAGAAAAAAAAAGATAGAATCGAACAACCGTACGGGCATTATCCATTGCATACGGCTCTACAATAACATTGACCCTTACCTTCAAAAAAAATAGGATCGATCATACCCCGATAGGTAAATGATCAACTTACCACCCTTCCTTTCGGAGGAATTCAAAAATACTATGATGGCTCCGTTGCTTTATATATTTATTATATTTTTTGTCTGTGATTTGTCTGTCATTCAGCAATCCCAAAGTTGCTTTTTTGTTTGATCAAATAAACCAAGGAAAAAAGAATCTTTTTTTTTTCGCTCTATACTCTCTAGAAGACTATAAATATTCTTAAGAGACCTCTGGTGTGAAAAAAAGTTTGTGACGCTGAACTGGACTTCCGATAATAAAATAGGAAATACCTTTTTCTCATATTACTCTCTCGATACATAATCTAATGTTTCGAAAACAAAATTTATTATATCGAATTCAAAGTGCCATGCTATTATTACTTAATATTC